CAATTGGTACGCGCAAGAAATAGGCCAATTCCGCGGCTTTTTGTTCAATTTCTCGTGGAGTCAAATTCTCATCAGTACGGGTCAACGGAATAGCCCCCCGGCCTCTGATGTCCATATAAAGGACGCGACGAGCATAAATACCCTCTTTAACTTCTATTCTAACGGATTGAATATCTTTTATAAGGAATCGGAGGAATATGCGACGATTTTTTCCAGGAAATCCCCAACGAAAAATACACACTATTCCTTCCTTTATATCGAATCGATCATAACCACTACCTACATTCCAGAAAATTGTGCACCACAAATAGGAACTAATAAAGAGGCCCGCGATCCCGTAGAAAGACATCACGATTCCTTGTGGAAAAAAAATGATTTGCTGAGACGGAACAAAAGATATCAAATTTCTACCAAGATAACTGGAAGTTCCAACCAATAAGAATCCTAATGAACCTAAAAAAACGATAAGGGCCCAGCAAAAATTACTTAGTTTTCGAGACCCCGTTATAAGTTCTATCCATATGTGTTCTGATCGCCAACTCATACTTGATCCGATTGTATTTTATTGGAATTGAGAGAATACCCCAAATGATTTTGACTTTACTTTATTTTGTTTCCGAATGAACTCTCATCAACTAGCACTAGTTTGATGGGAACTAGCACTAGGTTGATGGGTTGATGGGAACCTTTAGGTTAGGAGTAATTCATCAAATTGGTTAGATCTAAAATAATAACATACCCTTCATATGATCCCAATACACATATTGATATACATATAGATCCACCAACCTTACATTTTAGGCATCCTGTGATCCTGATCTATTTGAAACTAGCTAGAATTCAGTTATCCATAGATCCATTTTCTGCAGGCATGAGAGCTTTTTCCTTTATGTTCGGCGGAAATCACATGTTCTACCATCTTTCATTTCCCGAAATAAATATCTGTGTTATGCTACAAGTCTAAGTTTCAAAAAAACGGATGAGATTGGGTCCCCTCAGATCTAAACAATCTTGTTTTTTTGAACATGAAGAAATAAAGAAGCCATTGCAATTGCCGGAAATACTAGGCCCACTAAAGGCACAAAAATAGAGGGAAAATTGAAAGTTGTCATAAAATGGGTACCTCGATTTACTATTTGTTTGTACCTGTTCTTATTTTTTTTAATAGCCTATTTTTTATTTATACTAATTATAATTCATAATTGTAATTATTATTAATTCATAATTATTATTATTAATTAATTCAATTTGAAAATTCTTATTAGCGATATAAGTATCTAAGTGAGTATATAGAATAAGTCCAAGGAATGTAGAACTAAATAAATGGACTTATTCATCTATCTACATGAAGGATACATATGAGAATCCCTTTTTATTTATTTTTCTTCATTTCTTTGTGTTTTGTTCTTGTCTTCAAATTTAAGAAAGAAAGAGTTTCTTACAAATTATCGAAAGATTCGTTAAAATGCGACACAACCGGGATTTTTAGTGAAAATGAGATTTTCGGGAGATGAAGAAATATACAAAACTATATATCTATTTTTTCTATATTTGAATTTGATTATATACGTAAGACAAAATTCGTTTTATTTGCCTAATTTCACGAAAGGAAGAACTCACGTTTTTATCTTGTTGATGGAGACTTCTTAATTAGTAATCGGGAATCTAGGTAAAAAAAAGAGTTATCTGCAACTTTTGATTCTTTACTACAATTAGATCTTGGGTCACCAAAGAAAACTCCATTCTTAGTTACTTTGATTCCGATAAACTTTGATTCCGATAAGCTAACTACTTGTTTGCTACAAATAAAATAATTAAACTTAGTGCGCTCTACTTGATTGAATTGGAATTCAAAGGAAAGAAGGCATGGAGCTTAAATAACTCACTCAGAACGCATTTTAAAAGATTACGTGGTACGATTAGGTCGAATAAGCCCTTCTGGAATAAATATTCAGCCGCTTGTGAACCTTCGGGTACTGTTTTATTCAATGTTTGTTCAATTACTCTTTTACCCGCAAATGCAATGTAGGAATTTGGTTCGGCAATAATAATATCACCCAACATACCAAAACTCGCCGTTACCCCACCAGTAGTAGGAGATGTAAGGATTGATACATACAATAACTTTTTATTTGATTGATAATCATATAAGGCAGACGATATTTTAGCCATTTGCATCAAGCTCAAACTTCCTTCTTGCATGCGCGCCCCCCCCGAAGCGCACACTATAATAAGAGGTAGAAATTGATTGGTAGCATACTCAATCAAACGGGTGATTTTCTCCCCGACTACGGATCCCATACTACCCCCCATAAACTGAAAATCCATAACCCCAATTGCTACGGGAATACCATTTAGTTGACCTACACCTGTTTGAACAGCCTCAGTTAATCCTGTCTTTCTTTGATAAGAATCAATACGATCTTTATAGGGCTCCTCCTCCGAATGAAATCCAATGGGATCCAGAGAGACCATGTTTTCATCCATAGGATCCCAAGTA